AAATTTTAATAATTTGCAATAATGTAATAACAACAAATTTATACATTATTGGTTATATTTTGATAAATTAAGCTCAGTTCTAGGGATTTTCCTGTTTCCGGGGGGTTTACAGGTTTATTAGCAATCTCAGTAGAACTGGGGGGAGGGGGGGTTTACGCTAAAAAAAAGGGGGGTAAAATAGAGTATATTAGGGACTCATCGAGAAAATTTTTAGCCTTATGTCCTTGAAAAACTTTTATGTAATTATTATTTATGGGAACTCAAATAAATAATTTTATATATCTCTATACCGAGGACAAGCTCCACCTTGTCCGGCGTCGACGCTCTGCACTGCTGAAATGTAAAATGACTTGAAGAAAAAAAAAGAAACCCGTAGCCCATTAGAAAGAACGCCCGGCATGGGGAGTGATTATAGTATATATGTGTATAGACATTAGGAGATGGACAAAAGTGCAATTTATGAGCGATTGTCAAGTAATGGACCTGAAGCTAGGCAGAATAGCCAGGAAACGTGTTACGGGATGGTGGTCTTCAATAAGTGCTCGTGACCTTCATATGACAGTATGCCTTAGCAAGGAAAGTCCGGTTATGTTTACAATTTCTTGCACGAAATTCCATAAATTGGTTAAAATAACCATATTTGTTCTATAAATATATTGTTGTTTTATCCTGAATGTTTAGATTTTCATGATTATTTCTCCTTGTATGGTTAAGTTAATTAATGGTGATTATACATATGTATAATTTAATAGTTTACTAAAAGAACAAGATCTCTAGGACATATTAGAGGCAGGCAAAAAAAAAAAGGGAGGGGTTGACTCAAGCGATAATCAATATTTTAAAAAAGGAGTGGGCGGGGGGTTTTTAGGAAAGGAAAAAAAAAAAAAAGGAGGGGTAAACTCGCTTGTAATCAATATTTTAAAAAGGGAGGTGAGAATTTTGTTGGCGATCAGAGGGTAGTTTAATTTAGAATTCTAGCTTTGGGAGCTAGTGGTGGGAGCTAAAATCTCTTCCCTCTGAGCGGTATTTTGATCCACGGGGCAGCTACCGGTTAATATAAATGGGGCTACATCCGGTAATAATTGGATGCAGCACTAGGGAGGAATTTAGCCCCCGGCCTCCGGCTTACAAGGCCGGCGCTCTATACTGAGCTACTAGGGCAGTTTCATTCAAGGGCCTTATTTTCAGTTATTCCTGCAAGGGGAAATAAAACTAGGAACAGGGAGAAGTACAGCACTGATGCCAGTTGTCCGATGATAATGAAGGGGTGTTCTACAGGTACACCTCCAATTCATGTAAGAACTAGCATATCTGCAACGAGAACTCAGAATAGTATTTGCGTAAGGGGGCGGAATGTTAAACCTCGCTGCTTTGAAGTGTGGAGAAAAGGTACAACTAGAAGGACTAGAATTGAGAATAGGAGCGCAAGTACGCCGCCCAGTTTATTAGGAATAGAGCGTAGGATGGCGTAGGCAAACAAGAAATATCATTCGGGCTTAACATGAGGTGGGGTAACAATAGGGTTAGCGGGGATAAAATTATCCGGATCTCCAAGTAGATTAGGTGCAAAAAGGGCGAGGGCGGTTAGGCCTAGAAGCATTACGGCAAAGCCGAGTAAATCTTTATAGGTAAAATAGGGGTGGAACGGAATTTTGTCTGCATTTGAGTTGATTCCTGTAGGATTATTTGAGCCTGTCTCGTGAAGAAAAAGCAGGTGGAGTATTGTAAAAGCGGCAACAACAAAGGGGAATAAGAAATGGAATGCAAAAAACCGAGTCAAGGTAGCATTGTCTACTGAGAAGCCCCCTCAGATTCATTGAACTAAGGCATCACCGACGTAAGGGACAGTAGATATTAAATTTGTGATTACGGTAGCCCCTCAGAACGATATTTGTCCTCAGGGAAGAACGTAACCTACGAAAGAGGTTATTATTACTAAAAGGAAAAGGACAACTCCGATGGTTCATGTCTCTACAAAAAGATAAGAACCATAATAGAGCCCTCGGGCAATATGTATATAAAGACAAATAAAGAAGAAAGAGGCACCATTAGCATGTATGTTCCGAATTAGTCAGCCATAATTTACATCACGACAGATATGGACTACAGATGAGAAAGCTGTCTCGATGTCTGAGGTGTAGTGTATGGCTAGAAATAGTCCTGTTAGAAGTTGAGTAACTAAACAAAGGCCTAGAAGAGAGCCAAAATTTCATCATACTGAGATATTGGAGGGGGCGGGGAGATCAACTAATGCACTATTAGCAATTTTTAGGATTGGATGGGTTTTCCGAAGGCTGGCCATTAAGGTTCTTGTAGTTGAATAACAACGGTGGTTTTTCATATCATTAGTCCTGGCTAAAATCCGGGCAGGAATTATGGCGTATATTATATTGACTCTTTTAATTGGGATAGTTCTTGGTGTTATTTCAGTAGCCTCAAACCCTTCCCCATATTTTGCTGCTTTAGGATTAGTCCTAGTAGCAGGTGTAGGATGCGTGGTGTTAATAGGGCATGGAGGGTCTTTCTTGTCCCTTGTGCTTTTCTTAATTTATCTTGGAGGTATGCTTGTTGTATTTGCTTATTGTGCAGCTTTAGCTGCGGAGCCTTATCCTGAAGCTTGAGGGGAGTGATCGGTATTAGGGTCTGTGTTAGGTTATTTACTATTAGTTGTAGGTGCAGGTTCGTGATTTTGGGGAGGATGATATGAAGGGATATGAGTACCTGTAGATGAACTAATTGAATTTTCTGTTGTAGCTGCAGATTCGGGTGGTGTAGCTTTAATATATTCTTTAGGTGGAGGACTACTTGTAGCAAGTGCCTGAGTTCTCTTATTAACACTTTTAGTAGTGTTAGAATTAACTCGGGGCCTGGCCCGGGGGGCGTTGCGTGCTGTTAGGTAGCGGAAATAAGAGTAACTAGAATAAGGGTTATGAGGAATAGGGTTAGGTAGGTTTTAATTAACCCTTGTTGTATATTGCTTGTTGCAGAGGCCAGGGGGGTGGTGGCATTAGCAATAGCTTTGGGGCCAATCTTTTCTAGTCATGTTTGATCCACTATTTGGCTAGCAATTTTTTGTCCTAGGAGGAGGCTGAGTTGTGGAATTTGCCGGTGAATAATTGTTGGGACAAATCCTAAGGATGTAGAGAAGTGATGTGGAGTTCGTAGAGGTGTAACCTTAAATTGTTTACTCGTTAGAGTTGCTAATTCAAGCGCGGTTAATAATCCGAGAATTGAGACAGCTAAAGCTGCAAGTTTTAGTTCTGTGGGTATAGTTAAAACAGGTGTCTTGAAAAGGTTAATATTAAGTATTACTAGTAGGCCTCCAAAGATACTGCCTCATGCTAAGCGTTTGAGGGGATTAATTACTGCTGAGTTGTTTTCATTAATAGGGGAAAGGGGTAAAAAGCGGGGTGTGCCTATGGTGACAAAAAAGATAACTCGGAGGCTATAAATAGCAGTAAAGGAGGTGGCAATAAGTGTTAGGGTAAGGGCTCAGGCGTTTACGTGAGATGTGTTTAGTGCTTCAATAATTGCATCTTTGGAGAAGAAGCCTGCCAGGAAGGGGGTCCCTGTTAGGGCCAGGCTTCCCACGGTGAGGCAGGTGGAAGTAAAGGGAGCTAAATGATGAAGGCCACCTATTTTTCGGATATCTTGTTCATCATTTAGGCTATGAATTACTGAGCCAGAGCATAAGAATAATATTGCTTTGAAGAATGCGTGGGTGCAAATATGAAGGAAGGCCAATTGTGGTTGGTTTAATCCAATAGTTACTATCATTAGACCAAGTTGGCTTGAGGTTGAAAAAGCAACGATTTTCTTGATATCGTTTTGGGTTAGAGCGCAAGTAGCAGTAAATATTGTGGTTAAAGCTCCAAGGCAGAGACAGAGAGTTAGTGCAGTYTGATTATTTTCTATAAGAGGACTTATCCGGATAAGGAGAAAAATTCCTGCTACAACCATTGTGCTAGAATGAAGTAGGGCAGACACTGGCGTTGGACCCTCTATTGCGGCTGGCAGTCATGGGTGAAGCCCAAACTGAGCGGATTTACCAGTTGCAGCCAAGATTAAACCGAGAAGAGGAAGAGTTATATCCAAATCCTTACTTAAAATGAATATTTGTTGAATATCCCAGCTGTTAACATTAGTAGCTAGTCATGCTATACCTAAAATTAAACCAATATCCCCAACTCGGTTATAAAGAACAGCCTGAAGGGCTGCGGTATTCGCATCTGCCCGGCCGTGTCATCACCCGATTAGTAAGAAAGATATAATTCCGACACCCTCTCAGCCAATAAATAGCTGAAATAGGTTGTTAGCAGAAACTAGAATTAATATTGCTACCAGAAAGGTTAGAAGATACTTGAAAAATCGATTTATTAGAGGGTCGGAATGTATATATCATGTAGCAAACTCTAAAATAGATCAAGTAACATAAAGGGCAATAGGGATAAAGATGATAGAATAGTGGTCGAATTTAAAGCTTAAGGTAATATCTAGGGTAGTTGTGACTATTCAGGTTCACGAAGAAGTTACAGCCTCTATACCTGTGCTTAGAAAAAGAGAAAGAGGAGCCAAGCTAATTAAGAAAGCAGACTTGACTGCTGTCTTTGCGTGTGATGAGGCTCAATCATTATTTAATGGCAGAGATGTAAAGGTTACTAAAAGTGGGTAAAGAAGGACAGCAAATATTAATAAGAGGCTTGAAGTATATATTAAAGTTGTAGGGTGCATAGCTGCTACTTGGAGTTGCACCAAGAGTTTTTGGTTCCTAAGACCAACGGATGAGCTATTATCCTTTAGGAGCTTCGAGGGAGCCTTGGGGTCTAACCAAGGGGGTGATAGTTAGCAGTCTTCATTGCCGTCGGGCCTCTCTCGGTGGATTAGAGGGGTTTAACCTCTATTTTTAGAATCACAATCTAATGTCTTGGTTAAACTAAATCTACAGGCAAATCAGCCTCATAGAAGGGCGGGTTTAAGAATAATAAGTAAAAGGGGAATCAGATGAAGGGCTATTAAYAGATGCTCTCGTGTGTAGGAAGGAGGAAGGGCAAGTATATGTTGAGGTAGAGGCCCTCGCTGACTTATCAGAAACATATATAGGGAATAGGCAGCTGTAATTAAAGTTCCAATCCCGGTGAGAATTAGAGTTCATGCAGATCAGTTAAAGAGGGATGTGAGAATTATTAGTTCCCCCATTAGATTAGGGAGAGGAGGGAGAGCAAGATTAGCTAAGCTAGCAATAAATCATCATGTGGWCATAAGTGGGAGAGCAATTTGAAGTCCCCGGGCTAAAAGTATTGTACGGCTATGAGTTCGTTTGTAGTTAGTGTTAGCAAGACAGAATAAAGCTGATGAGGCTAGGCCGTGAGCAATCATTAGAATTAAAGCCCCTGTAAATCCCCAAGGGGTCTGAATTAAAATTCCCCCTGCTACTAGGCCTATGTGACTAACAGAGGAATAGGCAATTAGGGATTTCAGGTCAGTTTGACGTAAACAGATTGAGCCTGTTATGATCACACCTCAAAGAGCAAGGACAATAAAAGGGTAAACCATTTCTTTGGAAAGAGGATCAAGTACAATCATCAGTCGTATCATCCCGTATCCGCCGAGTTTCAGCAGAACAGCAGCAAGAACTATTGAACCTGCAACAGGTGCCTCTACATGGGCTTTGGGAAGCCAAAGATGTATTCCATAGAGGGGCATTTTTACTAAGAAAGCAATTATACAGGCAGCCCATCAGATTTTACTACCGAAGGGTATTAGTAGTAAGGGCTTAGCGTAAGGGATAATTAGTAGTGATAAAGTTCCTGTGCTGTTTTGGAGTATGAGGAGTGCAACTAAAAGAGGTAGAGATCCTGCTAATGTATAAAATAAAAAATAAGTTCCTGCATTAAGCCGTTCTGTTTGATTACCTCAGCGGGTAATTACTAGAAGAGTAGGAATTAAAGTTGCTTCAAATATAACATAAAATATAATTATCTCTGTAGCACCAAAGGCTAAAATAAGAAAAAGCTGCAGGGTAGCAAGAAGTGTGATGTACATACGTTGGCGGTTTATAGGTTCTGATGAGAGATGATTTTGACTTGCAAGGAGTATCAGTGGAAGAAGTCAACATGAAAGTACAAGTAGAGGTGTTGACAAAGGGTCTGTGCCAATATATGAGTTAAGGGCAGTTCATCCTGTATCTGTGGTATTATTTAGTCAGGTAATACTGCCTAAGGCAATTAGTATACTTTGTGTTAAAGCAGTGGGTCATAGTCATTTACTTGACGTTAATCAGGTTGTTGGCAGAAGAAATAAAGTAGGAATTAGAATTTTTAGCATTGCAGAAGATTTAAGGCTTGTATATGGTCTGTCCCGTGTGTTCGGGCTGTGGCTACAAGTAGGGCTAGTCCAGCACTTGCTTCACAAGCAGAGAAAGCAAGCATAAGTATGGGGGCAGTTGAACAACCAGTAGCATCTAACTGTAAGGCCCAAAGGGAGAGTGCAATAAATAGGGCAAGTATTATGGCTTCTAAACAGAGAAGGGCAGAGAGGAGATGTGTTCGATGAAACGCTAAGCCTATTATACCTAACAGAAAGGCTGAGGAGATTGTAAAGTGAGTGGGGGTCATTAGGCAATTGTGGACTTTAACCACAGACTCTTGAGCCGAAATCAAGTATTTTACTTAGACTAATCACCTATTCAGCTCATTCAAGGCCTCCTTGTAGTCATTCGTAGATAAGACCAAGTGTTAGTAAGGCTAGCACAGAGGTTGCCCATGCAAATGTCAAGGCGGGGTTACTCAGCTGATCTCCTCATGGAAGGGGAAGTAGAAGTGCAATTTCTAGGTCAAAGAGAAGAAACAAAATGGCGATTAGGAAAAATCGTAGGGAAAAAGGGAGACGGGCACTCCCTAAAGGATCAAATCCGCACTCGTAGGGAGATAGCTTTTCGTAGTCAGGGCTTAGTTGAGGTAATCAGAATGAGACTAGGATAAGAATTAAAGATAAAGCYGAGGCAATAAGGATAACTGTTGAGATTAAGTTCATTATCTTTCCTTGGACTTTAACCAAGACCGTGTGGTTGGAAGCCACTTATACTCCTTAGTACTAGAAAGATTATGAGCCTCATCAATAGATTGAGATATATAGGAAAAGTCAGACAACATCTACAAAGTGTCAGTATCATGCTGCTGCTTCAAAGCCGAAGTGGTGTTCGGATGTAAAATGATAACGAATTTGACGAAGTAAACACACAGCTAAGAATGTTGAGCCAATAATTACGTGAAGGCCGTGAAAGCCAGTAGCAACAAAGAAAGTTGAGCCATAGACTCCGTCAGCAATTGTGAAAGGTGCGTCATAGTACTCTAGTCCTTGGAGGAAAGTGAAATAGAACCCTAGGAGGATTGTAAGAGTAAGGGAGTGGATTGCTTGTTTTCGCTCACCCTCTATAATACTATGGTGAGCTCAGGTTACAGTTACTCCAGAGGCTAAAAGAACTGCAGTATTTAATAGGGGGACTTCAAATGGGTCTAGGGTAGTAATTCCTGTAGGAGGTCAGCAGCCTCCTAATTCAGGAGTAGGTGCAAGGCTTGCGTGATAGAAAGCTCAAAAGAAGCCTAGAAAAAAGAAGACTTCTGATGTAATAAATAAAATTATTCCATATCGAAGGCCTTTTTGGACAGGGGGAGTGTGGTGACCTTGAAAGGTCCCCTCTCGGATAATATCCCGTCATCACTGATACATTGTTAATAAAAGAAGGACTGTTCCTAGAGTTATCAGGGTTGTTGAATGAAAATGGAATCATACGGCAAGGCCAGATGTTATTAAAAGTGCAGCTACTGCGCCTGTAAGGGGTCAAGGGCTGGGGTCTACTATGTGGTATGCATGAGCTTGGTGGGTCATTAAACGTTTTCTTGTAGATAAAGGCTTAGTAGAAGAATAAATACGTAGGCTTGAATTATTGCAACGGCTACTTCGAGTATGGTAAGTAATAGAAGGAGAACTGCTGTAAGAATAGCAACTGCAGGTATTATAGGTATAAGAACAAAGACTGCTGAGGAGATTAGATGAATTAGTAAATGGCCTGCTGTGAGATTAGCTGTAAGCCGAACGCCTAAAGCGAGAGGGCGAATGAATAGACTAATTGTCTCGATAATAATTAGAATAGGAATTAGGGCTGTAGGGGTGCCTTCTGGAAGGAAATGACCTAATGCATGAGTTGGCTGGTTTCGCATACCGATAAGAACAGTTGCCAATCAGAGGGGGACAGCCAAACCTAAATTAAGAGAAAGCTGTGTTGTGGGGGTGAAGATATATGGTAATAAGCCTAATATATTTAGAGTGAGTAAAAACATTATTAGTGAGGCAAGAAGAGGGGCTCATTTGTGCCCTCCTACATTTAGAGGCAGAAAGAGTTGATTAGTAAATCGGGCGATAAATCATCCTTGGAGAGATACAACTCGATTGCTTAGTCATCGGGAAGTAGGCGTGGGGATTAGCAGTCAGGGTAAAGCTAAAGCTATTAAAATTATAGGGATTCCGAGGAATGAAGGGCTAGAAAATTGGTCAAAAAGGCTTAGTGTCATGGTCAGTTTCAGGGGGCAGTCTTAGGAGTTGTTATACCTTGGGGAGAAGGTTCATTGGGGAAAGTATGTGCTATTACTTTTGGGGGAAGAATAGTTAGGAAAATTGCTCATGTAAACATGAAGATTATAAATCAAGGGGCGGGGTTTAACTGGGGCATTTCATTAAGGGTGGTTGGGAGTCACCTTCTTCCAGCTTAAAAGGCTGGTGCTTAACCCATATTAGCTTCTTAGTGAGGCGTCTTCAAGTATTAAAGATGATCAAGATTCAAAGTGTTCTAGAGGAACTGCTTCGACTACGATAGGTATAAAGCTATGGTTTGCACCACAAATTTCTGAACATTGTCCGTAGAAAACTCCGGGACGGGAGGTAATAAAGGCTGTTTGATTTAGACGTCCAGGTACTGCGTCTATTTTAATTCCTAGGGCTGGAACTGCTCATGAGTGAAGGACATCTTCTGCTGAAATTAGAATTCGAATTGGAGATTCAACTGGGACAACCATACGATGGTCGGCCTCTAATAGCCGAAATTGACCAGGGGCTAAGTCTTGTGTGGGGATCATATAAGAATCAAAGCCGAGATCTTCGTAATCGGTATACTCATAGCTTCAATATCATTGGTGACCTATCGCTTTAATAGTAAGATGCGGGTCATTAATTTCGTCTATAAGATAAAGAATTCGTAATGATGGAAGTGCAATTAAAATAAGAATTACAGCTGGGAGAACTGTTCAGATAATCTCAATTTCTTGAGAATCTAAAATATATTTGTTGGTTAATTTAGTGGAGACTATTGCGACAATAATGTAAAGTACAAGAGTACTAATTAAAAATACGATTATTAGGGCGTGATCATGGAAGTGTAGTAACTCTTCTATTACGGGTGATGCCGCGTCTTGGAATCCTAGTTGTGAGGGGTGTGCCATACTAGCTTTCGCTAAGGCTACGCGGGGTTTTAACCCACAATTCTGCCTTGACAAGGCAGTGTGATATTTCACCAGTAGCCCATGAAGAAAGTGACAGAGTGGTCATGTGATTGGCTTGAAACCAGTAGATGGGGGTTCGATTCCCTCCTTTCTCGGGCTAGCGGGTTTGAATTTGAACGAATGCGGGTTCCTCGAATGTATGGTAGGGAGGGGGACACCCGTGGAGTCACTCAACGTTAGTTATAGTTATTTCAACTGCTATTACTTCCCGTTTGGCAGCGAAAGCTTCTCATAGGATAAATAGGAATATGATTACGGCCATTAGAGAAATTAGAGAGCCAATAGAAGAGACTGTGTTTCATAGTGTATAGGCATCAGGGTAGTCTGAGTACCGTCGTGGTATTCCTGCAAGACCAAGGAAATGCTGGGGGAAGAATGTAAGATTTACACCTACAAATATTACCCCAAAATGAATTTTTGTTCAAGTATCGTGAAGTGTATAGCCTGTAAATAGCGGGAATCAATGGACAAAGGCTGCTATAATAGCAAAGACAGCTCCTATAGATAAAACGTAGTGGAAATGGGCTACTACGTAATATGTGTCATGGAGCACGATATCTAGGGAAGAATTGGCTAGGACAATTCCTGTTAAACCCCCAACTGTAAAGAGGAAAATGAAACCTAGGGCTCAGAGTAGTGGGGTTTCTCATTTAATTGAGCCCCCATGCAGAGTTGCTAATCAGCTAAAAACTTTTACACCTGTTGGAATAGCGATAATTATAGTTGCAGATGTAAAGTAAGCACGTGTGTCTACGTCCATCCCAACTGTAAACATGTGATGGGCTCATACAATAAAGCCAAGGAGGCCAATAGCCATCATAGCTCAGACTATACCTATGTACCCGAAGGGTTCTTTTTTACCTGAGTAGTATGCTACAATGTGGGAAATTATCCCGAAGCCAGGTAAAATAAGAATATAAACTTCAGGGTGGCCAAAGAATCAGAATAGGTGTTGGTATAAAATGGGGTCACCTCCTCCAGCAGGGTCAAAGAAAGAAGTGTTAAGATTACGGTCAGTTAGAAGTATTGTGATACCAGCTGCTAAGACTGGGAGAGATAATAGTAGAAGTACAGCTGTAATTAGTACTGCTCAAACAAAGAGTGGTGTTTGGTACTGTGAAATTGCTGGAGGTTTCATATTAATAATTGTGGTAATAAAATTAATTGCCCCAAGAATTGATGAAATCCCTGCTAGATGAAGAGAAAAAATAGTTAGATCAACAGATGCCCCAGCATGAGCGAGGTTTCCGGCTAAAGGTGGGTAGACAGTTCAGCCTGTTCCAGCCCCAGCTTCTACACCAGAAGATGCTAAAAGGAGCAGGAAAGATGGAGGAAGAAGTCAGAAGCTTATGTTATTTATTCGAGGGAAAGCCATATCTGGAGCACCAATCATTAGAGGAATGAGTCAGTTTCCAAAGCCTCCAATTATTAGTGGTATTACTATAAAGAAAATTATTACGAAAGCGTGCGCTGTAACGATCACATTATAAATTTGATCATCACCAAGGAGTGCACCAGGTTGACTTAGCTCTGCTCGAATGAGCAGGCTTAGGGCTGTTCCGACTATGCCGGCTCAGGCACCAAATACGAGATAAAGGGTGCCAATGTCTTTGTGATTGGTCGAGAAAAATCAGCGGGTGATTGCCACAGGTAGGATGGCTGAGTAAGCGGTGGATTGTAACCCCACATACAGAGGTTTGAGCCCTCTTCTTGCCAAGTTCTGGAGTGTTACCACGTCAGATTGCAAATCTGAAGAAGCAGACTTACGTTTGCCGGGACTTTCCCCCGCTTCCCCGCGTTACAGCGGGGGAAAGTAGATAGATGCTCGCTGGTTTGAGTGCTTAGCTGTTAACTAAGAGTTTAAAGGATCGAGGCCTTTCTGTCTAGAAAAGGTCTTAGCTTAATTAAAGTATTTGTTTTGCATACAGAAGATGTGGGGTAGTGTCCTGCAGATCTTATCAGGGGCTGGAGGATTTTCACCTCCGCTGAGGGCTTTGAAGGCCCTTGGTCTAGTTTATCCTAAGCCCCTAAAGGGACAATAGAGCCAAGGTTGCGGGGGCTAAGGGCAAGAGCATAGCAGAGATTGTTGCTGAAATAGCGAGAGGTAAAGTGGATGCTGTTGTTTGCAGCCGTCAAGGAGTTGTTGCATTAAGATTATTAGGTGAGATAGTTAAAGTTATTGCGTAGGACACCCGGAGATAAAAATAAAGGCTTAATAATGCACTTAAGGCAGCAATTGAGGCGGTTAGAGGAATATCTTGTTTTGTTAATTCTTGAAGAATTATTCATTTAGGCATAAATCCAGAAAGAGGGGGCAGACCTCCTAAAGAAAGAAGGATCATAGGGGTAATTGCTGTAAGGGCAGGGGTCTTAGCTCAGGAGGCAGCCAGTGTATTTACCGTGGTAGAAGAGTTAGTTTTAAAAATTATAAAAGTTGAGAAAGTCATTGGGATATAAATAATTATGGCTAGAAGAGCTAGTTGTTGGTTAAATTGCATGACAAGGATTATTCAGCCAAGATGTGCGATTGATGAGTAGGCTAAGATCTTACGTAGTTGGGTTTGGTTTAATCCTCCTCAACCTCCCACTAGTGTTGAGGTTACACCTAGAAAAGTAATTAAGCTAGAATTTACTGGCATAATTTGACATATTAGGATAAAGGGTGCTAATTTCTGTCAAGTAGACAAAATTAAACCTGTTGTTAGGTCAAGCCCTTGAAGTACTTCTGGCAGCCAGAAATGTACTGGGGCAAGACCTATTTTTAGGGCTAAGGCTATGGTAAGTATGGAAGCTGGGAAAAAGTGAAGTTCAAAATTAATGTCTCACTGGCCAGTAATTCATGCGTTTGTGGTGCTAGCAAATAAAATTAGGGCAGCTGCAGCTGCTTGAGTAATAAAATATTTTGTTGTAGCCTCTACTGCACGGGGGTGGTGGTGCTGCGACATTAGAGGAATAATAGCTAAGGTACTAATCTCTAGGCCTATTCAGGCTAATAGCCAGTGGGAGCTTGCGAAGGTAAGCGTTGTACCTAGGCCCAGGCTTAATAAGAGGATAGAGAGAATAAAGGGGTTCATTAGCAAAGGAAGGAATTTAACCAACATGTTCGGGGTATGGGCCCAAGAGCTTATTTTAGCTGACTTTACTAGAAAGTGGTGTAGTGGAAGCACTAGGAGTTTTGATCTCCTGAGGATGGGTTCGAGCCCCCTTTTTCTAAGGAGTTGAAGGGACTTTAACCCTTATGATTCACCCTATCAAAGTGGTCCTTTACTTCAGGCACAACTCCGCTAGGCATGGGGTGGAAGTCCAGCTCATGCTGTCGAGAGGGAGAGATGTCAAATCACTAGTGCCAAAGTTAGAGGTAAAAAGTTTTTTCATACGAGATGTATTAGTTGGTCATAACGAAAACGTGGATAAGATGCTCGTACCCAGAGGAAAACTATAGATAAGAGGGCTGCTTTAGTTATTAGGGTTAATGATGTAAATTCGGGCATTGTAGTGGAGTAGGAGGAGCCTAAAAATAGTACAGCTGATAAAGTGTTTATAAGGAGAATATTAGCGTATTCTGCTAGGAAAAATAATGCGAAGGGGCCTCCTGCATATTCTACATTAAAGCCGGAAACGAGTTCAGACTCCCCTTCTGTTAGATCAAAGGGGGCTCGATTTGTTTCTGCTAGTGTGGAAATATACCATATGGCTGCTAAGGGTCATGCTGGGAGGACAAGTCATGTTGCTTCCTGAGTTGTACTAAATGTTTGAAGTGTAAAGCCACCAGAAAAGATGATGACACTAAGCAAAATTAAACCGAGACTGACTTCATATGAAATAGTTTGGGCAACAGCACGAAGGGCCCCTACTAGTGCATATTTTGAATTTGAGGCTCAACCAGAACCTAAAATCGAGTAAACGGCAAGGCTTGAGAGGGCAAGTACAAAGAGAATACTTAAATTAAGGTCGGCTACAGGAAAGGGCATGGGTATAGGAGCTCAAAGTGTTAATGCGAGGGTTAGTGCAAGCACTGGGGCAAAAACGAATAGGAGAGGAGAGGAGGTTGAAGGGCGAATGGGTTCTTTAATAAATAATTTTACACCATCGGCAATTGGTTGAAGAAGTCCGTAAGGACCAACAATATTAGGCCCTTTTCGTAGCTGTATATAGCCTAAAACCTTACGTTCAATTAGGGTTAAGAAAGCAACGGCTAGAAGAACGGGTACTATATAAATGAGCGGGTTGAGGATATAACTAACCACGATATTGGTCATAGTTAGAGAGAGGACTTGAACCTCTGTAGAAAGGGCTTAGGCCTTTTGCACTGTCCGGGCTCTGCCACTCTAACACACCCATTCTTTTTGGGGTCTTTTTAAGCCCCCTTATCCGCTTTATTGGGTTTCAGCGGTTAGGGGAGGGGCGTGCTTTTGGCATAGGCCCCCTTTTTCCGGTCCTTTCGTACTGGAAAAGAGCTTGTCATAGATAGAAACTGACCTGGATTACTCCGGTCTGAACTCAGATCACGTAGGACTTTAATCGTTGAACAAACGAACCCTTAATAGCGGCTGCACCATTAGGATGTCCTGATCCAACATCGAGGTCGTAAACCCCCTCGTCGATATGGGCTCTGAGAGGGGATTGCGCTGTTATCCCTAGGGTAACTCGGTTCGTTGATCGGTTATACCGGATCAGAAAAGTCAGAATTTCTGTTACTTGGAGTAGAGGCTCTGAGTATTAGGGATAATATCCCCGGTCCACATGGGGGTTGTGTTTTACCCCGCGGTCGCCCCAACCAAAGACACTTCAGTAAATATCACTAAGTTTTTACTGTTATCACAGCATATTAAACGTGACTTACTTTAGGTCTAAAGCTCCATAGGGTCTTCTCGTCTTATGTAATTATCCCCGCCTCTGCACGGGGAGGTCAATTTCATTGACTGGAGATGGGAGACAGCTAAGCCCTCGTGATGCCATTCATACAGGTCTTCATTTAAAAGACAAGTGATTACGCTACCTTCGCACGGTTAAAATACCGCGGCCGTTAAACTTATAGTCACAGGGCAGGCGGGACCTCTTATATTTTTGGAGCAAGAGGCGATGTTTTTGGTAAACAGGCGAGGCTTGTGTTTGCCGAGTTCCTTCCTTCTCTTTTAGTCTTTCCTTTAGGCACACCTGTGTGGGGTTAACGATACAAAATAGGTGTTTTTCTTGTTTATTTGACCTATTACCCTCTGGGTTTGGGGTCGATTAATAGTCGGTGGGAGGTCCGTTCCGACTTACACATGTGCTAGGAGAAGAATTAAATTCTTCTTATTACTCATTTTAGCATAATTGTTCTTATGGGGGCATAAGACAGCCTGGTAAGGGGCAGGGAGGGAGATGTAATATCAGTATATGAGGATGTAGGCTAATTTGAGCTTTAACGCTTTCTGATAAGATGGCTGCTTTTAGGCCCACTTAATTTGAAATCCTTAGGTAATATGATCTTGGGTCACCTGTTAAAGTTGTTTCTTCTATCAAAAGGGCTGTACCCCTTTTGATTAACTCCTTTAGTTTCCTTAATCAATTTTAGCGTAAGCATAGGTGAGGGGGGAAAGACTTAAAGGGCTGAACTCCTATTCATTTCACAGGCAACCAGCTATAACTGGGCTCGGTAGGTTTGTCACCTCTACTCAAAGCTCTTCCCACTCTTTTGCCACAGAGACGGGTTTGCCCTTTATAGGCTGTCTTGGAGTAGCTCGCTCAGTTTCGGGGTTACAAACTAAAGGGCTCTTTGCTTGTAGTTTTCTTGCTAAATCATGATGCAAAAGGTACGAGTAGAAAACTCTGCTGCTTGGTGCTTAAATGGTTTATTTCATTTCTTTTTCAGCGTTCCCTTGCGGTACTTTATCTGTTGCTCTTTTCTCCTTTTCTGTCGCCCGTACTCAGGGGGTAAAATGATTTGTTTAAGTTTATTATGAGTTTTTAAGTCAATAATAGTAAAATTTTTATTTTGAGGCTAGCTGTTAGGCATCAGGGCAGTCCGATTTGCACGGACGACTTCTCGGTGTAAGGGAGATGCTTTACTAACTTGGCTATGCTCTGGTTCATCCAAGCGCACCTTCCGGTACGCTTACCATGTTACGACTTGCCTCCCCTTATTATAAAAAGCATTTTAGGTAATATCTAGGGTTTATTTGGAGAGAGTGACGGGCGGTGTGTGCGCGCTTCAGGGCCGTTTTCAGCAGGGCACTCTAGTCCCTACTTACTGCTAAATCCTCCTTCAGGTAATTTTTTTCAAATTACAATTCGTATTCTCTGTAATAGAGAATGTAGCCCATTTCTTCCCATCCCATTCGCTACACCTCGACCTGACGTTTTTGGCTTTGCCATTTATGCTTACTATTTTCCCTTCACAGGGTAAGCTGACGACGGTGGTATATAGGCGGGGGAAACAAAGGATGGTGAGGTTAAACGGGGGTTATCAGTTCTAGAACAGGCTCCTCTAGGGGGGTCTAAAGCACCGCCAAGTCCTTTGGGTTTTAAGCTATTGCTCGTAGTTCCCAGGCGGATGGTTTGGGTATAAAACCATCAATGTTAACGACCATACATAGTGGGGTATCTAATCCCAGTTTGTTTTATGGCTTTCGTGGAATCGGAGGTTTTAGGGCAACTTTCGTGATTGTTCTTCGTGACTTCGGATGCGTATAACTGCTTTGAAGCTGTTCGGCCGTATTTTCTCTTTTTTTCTTAACCACGCTTTACGCCGTTTTTCATCAATTTGGGCCTCTCGTATAACCGCGGTGGCTGGCACGAGTTTTACCGGCCCTCTTTCCCTTAACTAAGTCAAGCTTTCACTTATGGCTTAAATTTTATCACTGCTGAAGACCCGTAGGGGTGTGGCTGAGCAAGGCGTTATGGGCTAGTAAACTATTAGATGTGCCTGATACCTGCTCCTTAATTCCGGGCAGGACATTAAGGGCATTCTCACGGGGAGGCGGAGACTTGCATGTGTAAATTAGGGTACAATTGATAGTAAAGTCAGGACCAAACCTTTGTGCTTTCGGGACTTTCTAGGGCCCATCCTAATATCTTCAGTATTAAACTTTAATTAAGCTACGATAGC